CTTTGCTGAAAGAATTTCTTTTGTAATTCCTTACACAAGGATTCAGAAAATACCGGATCCCCGCCTACACAAGAAAATTGCTGATAAAACTCCAAAATGGCATTTTCTTTTGACCCAATTTTTTTTTTTTCCTTATCGGTCAGGAAAGACAAGAAAATTTCAGGGTAGCAAACATTCTCTAGAATTTCTCTTAGATTCGAACCCATAGCTGATGATAGAACTAGAATAGATATTTTCTGTTTCCTACTTACACGAGCCCATATCCTTGCTTTTCTATCAATCTCTAATTCTAACCTCCCCCCCCAATCTGATATTATGGTACCAGTATAGACCGAAATTCCGTTATGATCCAATTCTGATCGATAATAGATACCGGGGCTTTGCAATATTTGATTGATCACAATTCTGTATATTCCATTTACTATAGAAGTTCCGAGGGAGTTCATTAAAGGAATGTTTCCAATAAAAATTGTTTGTTCTTGCATATCCTTACTGGTTTTCCAAATTAATCCTGCGGATACATATAATTCAGAAGAATATGTGAGTGATTCATATACAGCATCCCTTTCTTTTATCAACGGTTCCACCAATTGATATGTTTCCACAAATAATTGAAATTCAATTTCTTGATCTGTATCTTCAATTTTTGGAAACTTATAAAGTTCTTCTGTTAAGCCCCGATACATGAACCCACAAAATCCCTCAAATTGTATCTGATTCAACCCAGGTATTGTAGACATTTCCCCATTTGCATCCCCGAGCATTTTGAATTTCCCATTTATCAAAAAAATCCCATTCTTTTCTCATTCTTCATCGAATCATATGAATCGATCTAATAATGATGGAATTGAATTTCTATTCTGTTTACTGAATCACATGAAATTTTATCTAACTCCATATACCATATAATATATATGGAATGTATGAAATATGAAATGCGTATGAACGGAAGAAGAAAAATTAGACTCAAATTTGAATTTCTATTTTATAACAAACAGATACAGAAAAGAATTGATAAATGCCATTTAGCCTTATGGAGTTTTGTATAGAATAAAAAAAAAAAAAGAATAATTCAATTTCTACCATTATTATGATATTACATATTCCAATCCGATTGAATACCAGAAAAATGAATTCCTGATTTGATCTGTTCGTTGAGATAAAGACAAAATAATCATAAAATATATATAGGGAGAGAGTTGATTTTTCTAGCACTTAATTTTTTCTTTTCATAGATTCCATTGTTCAAAAAATGATTCGCAGAGAAGAGAGATGTTTTTACCCACTTTTTAGTTTTTTTATTTTTTAGTAGAATATTTAGAATATGATTGAAGTGCGTACGAAAAGAGGGCTTGTATTTATTAAACATGTGCAGATATAGCATTTCTATTTATATATGTCTTTCCTCTTTTCTTTTTATTCCATTATAGCGCTCTAGTGGAGACAACACATGGCGTGCTCTATCAAAAATTCTATTTTTTCTTTAATTTAAAAATTGAAATCTATTCAATGCAAAATTGAAACACGATAATTTCTTGCTGATTCCCTATGGACATCATATCTAGATAGATAAAATACCTCATTAGATAACTATAGCTGTGTAACAACTTATGTTCTGGGGTTTACATAGACTCATAATTGCTGTTATATTATAATTATAATATAATAATATAATTGAAATTAAGAATTAAGAAAGTTTTTTTTATTGAAAAAAAAAAAAAAAAATAAATACTGATTAGTTATGTATCCATTTTTTTTTTCTTATACCATTAGAAAAAGACAAGTGAAGAAGAGAAGAATCGTCCATAAATTTGCAGTCAATAGTTAATAGTTAATGGTTCCAATTTATTTGTCCTGAATTTTGACTTTTGTAACTGAGAATCAAAATTTTCTTTTTCAATAGAAAAGAAAAAAGAAAGGGAAAGTTTTTAGATATTGTGTGTCTTGAGATACTATAACCAATTGAAGGTATGGATCCAATGTAAAAATAAAAAGGGGATACTCTCATTTTTTTGTTTGTAGCCTTTTGGCGACATGGCCGAGCGGTAAGGCGGGGGACTGCAAATCCCTTATTCCCCAGTTCAAATCCGGGTGTCGCCTGATCAACAAAAAACTCGAAATCCTATATTCTGTTTTGCTGATATAACTCGACAAATTTTCTCCAGCAAAAACAAGTGTAAGAAAAGGACTCTTGATACTTTCTTGATTATAAACTTCCGGAGGTTTTGTTTTCTAAAGTGTTGTAAATCCTTACGTCTAGGATTCAAGTAAAAACTAGAGTAGTGGAAGGGAATCAGTAAATCTTGATATGGTACCCCTCCCCTACTAATGGAGGGGCTACTAGCGGAGTCTTGAATTAGATTGGATAACGGGAGTATCTAATTAACTAATGAATGGTTGTAGAAGGGTTGGAAGATACTTTGTATACAGACTGATGAAAGTCTCTGAGTGTTCAGGCATCCAATTAATATTAGATTGGATGGATAATTGGCTTTTACTTAATAAGGGACACAAAAAGAAAGAATAAGTCTTATTATTGCTACATGTGAGTAACATTCTTTTGATACTTCCAAAAGGGTTACTGCGTATTTTGCTTGTGCTTTTGTGCTTAATGGTTCTCGATTTTACTAGAAATCATATAAGAACTTGTTATAAGCGGATTTATTGAAGTGTTTCATCAACGGTGGTGTGTCAGAATTCCCTTTTCTTTTTGACTCTGCGCCGGTAATTCCACTATTATTAGTGAACAATAATGGAAAAATTCCTTCATATTTGTTTCATATTCATAGAGATAGGGGACATAATACACATGGATATAGTAAGTCTTGCTTGGGCTGCTTTAATGGTAGTCTTTACATTTTCCCTTTCACTCGTAGTATGGGGAAGAAGTGGACTCTAGGGGTATTCCTAATTGGGTTGAGGAATCAAACCGTATCAATTGCTTTCTAGATCGTTTTGCAAAGCCTTTTTTTTTTTTACTATTTTATTAGTCTTCATTTCGAAATTCTTGGATTCTAGTGGAGTAATGTATTCTATGAATAATATAGATGAATAATACCCTTTCAATCAAAATCAAACAAACATTTCAATAATTCCCATGTTCGTATTTCGAAAGTAAAAGGGATCCGCAATTTATTAAATTATAAAAAAAAAAGAATTCTTCCTAAATTATCTATTTTGATGAACCAGCTCTTACCAGAGTTATATATGGACAATGAGAGACAAGGAACCCCCCCCCCCCTTTTTTTTCTGTATTTGCTTGTTTTTATTTCCTTCCCTCTTTACTGTTCAAAGAGAAATAAAAGTACTTCTTTTATTTAATTAAGATCTTGCCTTAGTGTAGTCACATATTGCACACTTACCCCCTGTTTTATTTATTATTTTAGGAATTTCATTTATGCCATGCTTTATTGACTCATTTCATATCATGGATCAAAGAAAAGAAGTTAAATTAAAATAAAAATCGGTAGGGTATACCCCTTTTTCGAAACGAAATACGAAGAAAAGTTACCATAGAACTCTTTGGATCATCTGTCAACTGCTCAATGAATTACTTCTTTGGAATGTTAAAAAAAAAAAAGATTACTTGGTTTTCTTTTTTTTTTTATTAAATTATTAAATTAATATATGCCTATTCCATTCCATTTTTCCTTCATTTATGATTATTTTCAATATGAATCTCGGTATCCATCAAAAGAATCAAATCCATGAAATGAAAGAATTAGAAAATCGTAAGACTTGCCTTTCAATTATTTCAGATTGATTGAAATCAACACAAATAAAATAGATCAAGCGAAGAAATAAAATTGAGATACTATGTACATTACATATATTTAATTGATATCGACATGTATGAAGATACATATTGTAGATTCATCTATATTAAGCTTGTATCTTTATACATTACAATAATAGATATAGATAGTATGGTAGAAAGATTCATATTTTTTTTCTACCATACTATCGATTTTTATAGGATACTGCTGATTCTAGTCCATTCATTTTATTTAAGACGTGAAATTGGAATCCTTTTTTTCTTAAATCCTTGATAAAAAATAAAAAGTCAAGTTTCATTCAAATTAATCACTTTGACTGACAGTTTTTACGTATATTATAAGTAAAAAAGCGGTAGGAACTAGAATGAACAGCGCTGTAGCAATAAATGCGAGAATATTTACTTCCATAATTTCATTGTTTTTTTTTTACTTCGCAATAACTCGGGATTTAATCCCATAGAGATGAAAAATTTGTCGCTTGTAAATTCAATGCGATGACTTACATTTCAATGACATCGAATCGGATCAATATCATGAATAACAATATCTAAGCTATCAAATCGATTCACCGTCGAGAATTGAATAGTATAACATAGGAAGATCTTTTATCCACACCGAATACAAAATTGGATTCCTGGTCCAATCAAAAGAATTCCTTTCCTTTATTTATATATATTCTTTTCCACTCTTTCTTTTCGATAATCTACCGCCTTCCTTGTACAATCATCTGATAATGTATCATCTGACTGCTTTTCCACTTTCACCGTTTACAAATAGTTTACAAATAAACCCCAACAAAAAATAGAAAGGAAAAAAGAAATAAAAAAAGGATATCGTTGGGAATGAAATTCTGTCATTTGTATCCCCTTTCACAGAAAATGGAGGGATCAATTGATGTATTTTTTTTATTGTATCCGTCGGGACTGACGGGGCTCGAACCCGCAGCTTCCGCCTTGACAGGGCGGTGCTCTGACCAATTGAACTACAATCCCAGGGAAATAAAGAAAAGTGTACAGCATAGATATTCTTATGATTTCATTCAAGCCATTTTCTATTTAGATTTTAGATTCGAATCGCCGTGTTGTAACAAAAAAAGGCGCGAGTGATATATTGATATCCATACGGGTATGCACTTTAGTGAGAGCGACGCGGATTACTAGTTACTAGTAATCCTTTCGTTATTGCCAAATAAATCGATCGATAATCAATTTTAAAATGAAAAAA